GTCTAAATGGCAAAACCCCATTCCATTTTTCTGATGATGTTTTTGAAAAATGCAGTTCATTGATCCATCCGCCCGTTGCTCGATAGTATCTATCGATACTTTCAAAGTAAAGTTAGAAGAAAGAAGAATAATAATAAAACCTTAGTATTTTTTTTGTATCTCATCAAAAATGGAAATTTTTCTAAGTTTATTGAAGAAGTTCTATTTACTCAATAAACCTCCCTCTCTTTTGTTTGCCCACTATTCTATTTTATATTAAATAATTTATGTAATATATCTAAAAAAGTTCTGATATTTTTTTTGAAAAATTAAAAACTTAGACTAGTAATCTTTGACGAACAGGATAAAGAATCTTTTTTTCTTTCGACACAAGAAAGAGATGTGGAAAATTCCTTTTCTTGTGTCGAATACTAGGAAGATTAATAATCATCCCTATAATTTTGTGTTCCACGCATTTATATGTTCTATTCCCCGTTTACTTATGTCTAGTATCTAGTCGAATTTCATTCGATTAGAATAGAAAACACTATTAATGCATTTTATGATATTGAAATGTGATAATAGTAACATAATCATACCACCCCAATTTCTAATTTAGATTCAAAAAAAGTAAAAAGTCTTCTTCACAATCTACATACTATGACTAGTAATGCAGTACAAGGAATTCCCGACATCTCGTATAAAATGAGTATAAAAAAGCAAAAGGCTTTTCATAATGTCCATTTTTTATCATAAAGAGTCGTCAAAAAGAATTTTGTTCTTTTTACGTTATGAGCTCAATGTCGATAAATCCGCGAGTCTAGAAATTCATTTCTGACAATTGAACCTTCTCGAACTGTTTCTTTTTAAGAACCAAAAAGATTTGTGCCAAAATAACAGATGCCAAGAAGAACAAAAGGCCTTGGACACGTAAGGGATCTTGAAGTACTATTTCTGCATCTCCCTGACCAAATCCGCCCACATTAGGATTACTCGTCAACGGTTGATCCAATTTGATAGATTCGCCTTCTGAAACAAGAAGTTCTGGCCCTGGAGGAATAATATCAACCACTTGACGTCCATCCGATGCATCCGCTATGGTTATTTCGTAACCCCCTTTTTCTTTTCGTATTATTTTACCTACTATACCTGCTGATGTAGCATTATAAACTGTATTGTTACTTTTGCTCCCGTCGGGATAAATCTGACCCCTTCCCCTGTTTCCGCCTACATATATAGGATATTTTAAGAAGTGAACCTCTTTCGTAGTAGCGGGGTCCGGGGAAAGGATCGGAAAGGTTATTTCACTATATTTCTGACCAGGAACGGGGCCTATCACAAGAATATTTTTTTTATTGGGGCGATAGCTCTGAAAAGACAGATTGCCTATCTTTTCTTTTATCTCGGGGGAAATCCGATCGGCAGGAGCTAATTCAAAACCCTCTGGTAAAATAAGAACAGCCCCTACATTCAAAGCACCCTTTTTACCATTAGCAAGAACTTGTTTTAGTTGCATATCATAAGGGATTCGAACAACTGCTTCAAATACAGTATCTGGAAGTACCGTTTGTGGAACTTCAATATCCACGGGCTTATTAGCTAAATGGCAGTTGGCACATACAATACGACCAGTCGCTTCTCGCGGATTTTCATAACCCTGCTGTGCAAAAATGGGATATGCACTTGAAATGGATGGCCGGGTTATGATATATATCATGAGCGATACGGAAATGGATCGAGTAATTTGTTCCTTTATCCAAGAAAAAGTCTTTCTAGTTTGCATGGTCCAACCATTGAGCCCAAAAATGTCTACAATAAATTTGGTAGGTCGCTAACCTAGTTCCCTATCCACAATTCTGCTATTTACTGGAATAATTTTACTGGAAGAAATAATATTAATATATAGAATAAATCTTTGGGATGGGTAGAAATATAAAGAGTAAGTATGATTGTACATGCTTTGCTTCTGTACAACTACAAAGTAAGAAACGTTAGAATTGAATTGGATTAATATCAGTAGATCCTTTTTTAATCATTCATTGAATGATAAATCACTACAAGTGACGGAGAAACACGATTTAAATAACGAAAAATCCAAAATTTAAATAGAGTATCTAGAATGACTGGAAAAGTAGAAACAAGACCAGATATAATTTGATCATTATGAGCAAATCCAAAATCTTTGTAGACAAAGCCAATCATTAGTTCCCAACCATGGGGCGAATGGAATCCGATACATAAATCTGTTAATAAAAGAATAGAAAAAGCCTTTATTGTGTCACTTAAGTTATATAGGAATTCCTGAGCCCAAGCGTTAAGAATAACAAGTTCTTTATTACCCAAAATTGAATAACCGCTTAGAATAACGAAACAGATTATATTTGTCGAGAAGTGCAAAATCGTATGGATATGATCCTCGTTGTGTATCTTGATTAATTGGAGCGTTTCTTTGTGGATTCCTATACGAAGGTTTTGTAGATGTGTCTCCGAGTATTCCTTGATCATTTCCTCCAAAAGAAGGATTTCCTCCAATTCTATGAATTTTTCTAGAATATTTTTTTCTTGAATATCATTCAAAAAAATTTCGGATTGCCTAGTATTCCACCAATAAGTAACCCAAGATTCCAGACTTTTATTAAATGAGAGAGAAATCCACCAGGGCAAAAATACTATAGATGCAAGATATAAAAGAGGGTTGAATGCTTTCTTTTTTGACATTTTTTCATTTCGTCTATGAATTTTTAATGAACCGACCTCATTAGTTGACTCTCCGCCATCCAATATTTCTCTCATGCATGAGTTCGATTACAAAGTATCGAACTTATGAATCTATTCACTGTTTTGTTTTTTATTTGTGATTTTGGAGTTAGTCTTTGAATGTAGAAAGAATACAGAAATAGATTAAGAATCCACTTCGAATTCAAAGAGTTAACAAAAAAATATTATAGTGTTTCCAGATATAGTAATTGGTAAAATTCGAAGCAAGTATGCCCCTTTTCGACGAATCAATGACTGCCTGAAAGAACCGCTTTATTTAGGTAATGAATATTTTTTTCTATCATTATATCAAATATCTTCTATTTTTAAAAAATTTTCACTGACTACGCAGAGTCCGGAATAAAAAAATTTATGTATTTCGAACTGCTTTGATAGAAAATAGAAAGGATGAATCCATTTTTTCGATTTGTTACTTAATTTTTTTGTTATTGAATTAAGTTGTGTAGATTTACATACACATAAAAGACCACAAAAATGGTTTTGTTTTGTGGTTGTTACGTTACGTATACGTCTTCTTTGACTAGAATGAGCGTTATGAAGAAACTTCAGTTAAGTTATGGTATAGAAAAGGGGGATTCTTTAGTTTTTCCTTCCTGCTGAAAAAGCATTCACTCTCTCAGCTCATTTCTCAAAATACTTCAATCGGTACACGCAAGAAATAGGCCAATTCGGCAGCTTTTTGTTCGATTTCCCGTGGAGTAACATTCTCATCAGTACGAGTCAAGGGAATGGCCCCCTGGCCCCTGATATCCATATAAAGGACACGGCGAGCATAAATACCCTCTTTAACTTCTATTCTGACGGACTGAATATCCTTTATAAGGAATCGGAGGAAGATGCGACGATTTTTTCCAGGGAATCCCCAACGAAAAATACACACTATTCCTTCTTTTCTATCGAATCGATCATAACCACCCCCTACATTCCACGAAATTGTGCACCACAAATAGGAGCTAATAAAGAGACCCGCGATCCCATAGAAAGACATCACAATCCCTTGTGGAAAAAAAAGGATTTGCTGAGACGGAAATAAAGATAGCAAGTTTCTCCCAAGATAACTGGAAGTTCCAACCAATAAGAATCCTAATGAACCTAAAAAAAGGATAATGGCCCAGCAGAAATTACTTGTTTTTCGCGACCCCGTTATAGGTTGTATCCATATATGTTCTGATCGACAACTCATACTTGATCTGGTTTCGTTTTATTGGAATTGAGAGAATACCCTAGACTTTTTGTTTCCGAAGTAACTCTCATCAACTAGTACTAGTTTGATGTGAACCTTTAAGAGTAATTTATCAAATTGGTTAGATCTAAAATAAAAACATACCCTTCGTACGATCCCATCAATATACATATAGATGTGCCGATTTTACAGTTCAGCCATCCAGCGATCCTGATATTTTTTCAAATAGATAGAATTCCTTTACCCCCATATCATCTTTCTACAAGCCAAAGAGCCCCTTTTCGACGGAAGCGCCGCATGTTATACCTTCTTACACTAAATAGGTATCTGCGTTATGATACAAGTCTTTGTTTTGAAAAAAAAATGGATCAGAGTTGGGCCCATCAGATCTAAACAGTCTTATTTTTTTGAACATGAAGAAATAAAGAAGCCATTGCCATTGCCGGAAATACTAAGCCTACTAAAGGCACCAAAACAGAGGGAAAGTCAAAAGTTGTCATATAAAGGATACCTCAATTTACTATTTGTACCTGTTATTATTAATTTATATTATATTATAAAGATATCTTATCTTATTAAGAATTAAATAATTAGAATTCAAAGTTTAATTAGTATAAATCTAAGTATATATCTAAGTGAGTATAGAAGGTACAAAAGCATATATCATATCTATAGTTTCTATATTCTAGTTGGATTATATATACATACGTAAGACGTAGAACAAAAATTTTTTATTTTCCTAAAATTTAACGAAAATAAGAATTCACTATTTTTCTTGTTGATAGAGGCCTCTTAACTGAATTAGTAATCAAGAATATAGATAAAAAGGAGTTATCCGCAACTTTTGATTTCTTTTTACAATTTAGATCTTATGTCAACAAAGAAACCCCATTCATATTCGTTTTACTTGTATTCTGATAAACTAACTACTTGTTTGCTACAAATAAAAAAGGAACTTAATGCTCTATTGAATTTTGATTCAAAGGAAAGAAATCGTGGAGCTGAAATAACTCACTCAGAACGCTTTTTAAAAGATTACGTGGTACGATTAGATCGAATA